ATTGTAAGAAATTAATCAACATTCGTGATGCATGCATTCCTGTATTAGATCCAAGGGTTCTTTCTTGCTCTAACTATAGGGATCAGACTTGATAAAAAATACGAAAAGAAAAAATGTAGAACCTATAATAAAGATAATCAGAATGAATCATCTTAGAATCGATTTGGACTAAAATCCAAATTTTCTTTTTTTTGCGTGATCGTGTTGATAGCCTTTTTCTTATCATTCAAAAAAAAGATTCTGTGAATAAACTCGATTGCTGAATCTAATGAGTGAAAATCAAAATAAGATCGCTTTTCGTCCTAAACTAAAAAAAAAAAAAGAAATAAAATAAATGCTCAAACTAGAATGCTTTTCCTGTTTTCTTCGATAGTGAGAGTTTTTTTTGAACAAAGTTACATGACATAGTTCTTATTTATTTTTATTAGTTTACTCCAAGAGTTGCTCAAAAAATATGTTGATTAGAAATCACGGAATCTGTAGATGTCACAGACAATGAGTCGATTTCTTTTTCTACCTCTCTTCCTTTATCTTATCTTTTCTTAGTTATATCTATAATGTAATAAATGTAATGATTGGGGAATCAATTGAACTTATTCTTTCAATTGGTATTTTTTCTTATTTTCGCTCCTATCTTTCACAAAAAAAAGTAAACTTAGGTAAATGCTTTAGAAATATATGTATAAAAAAAACATATTTGATTTAGCTCCTTCATGCCTACTCTAACTAGTTATTTCGGTTTTCTACTAGCAGCTTTAACTATAACCTCAGCTCTATTTATTGGTCTGAGCAAGATACGACTTATTTGAAATAAATTGAATCAACAATTCATAATCATAAAAAGAAATCTTTCTGTAGGATTTCATGTATTTTTTAAGTTCTTTATAGCTCTTTATCGCGACAATTGAAAATTTTCGGTTATTGAGATTCACGGACAATTAGGATGAATAGTTAGGGATAGATATTACCTCCCTTTTTTCCTTTCAAACAAATTGAAATGATTGAAGTACTTCTATTTGGAATCGTCTTAGGTTTGATTCCTATTACTTTGGCTGGATTATTCGTAACTGCATATTTACAATACAGACGTGGTGATCAGTTGGACCTTTGATTAGTTAACAAATCTTTTTTGATTGACCTCCTTTCTTTACGCCACAGGAGGTCAATTTTAGATTCCTCTTCAAGGTAGTGAAGTTATTTCAGTCTAATTAGAACTAACAAGAATGGAATCACGCTCTGTAGGATTTGAACCTACGACATCGGGTTTTGGAGACCCACGTTCTACCGAACTGAACTAAGAGCGCTTTCTTATCACAGACAGTAAAGAGATTCCTTTTGTAACCCAATACTACATCCTGCATGCATATACTATCGCATATATCGCATATATAGTTAGAATTGTATATGTGTTATATGTATAGATATATTTATCTAATAGTATAGTTTAGATAATAGTATAGTAGTTGTATAGTAGTTATAAAAAAAAAGTCTTATCTTATAAAAATCATAAAAAAATCATAAAAAAAAATAATATACATAAAATAATATAAATAAAGTAATATATATTATTTTATATTATAATAAATTATATATAATAATTTATTATATATATTAATACTATTCTATTAATACTATTCTAATAATGACAGATTATGTATGTCCAATTTGAATCGATTTCATCGATCTCAATTAATTCCTCTTTACTTCTCAGAGGAAAAGTAATAGGTAGGGATGACAGGATTTGAACCCGTGACATTTTGTACCCAAAACAAACGCGCTACCAAGCTGCGCTACATCCCTTTTAATAGGTTTACAGTGTTATTGTAAAGAATCCTTTTCTTTTTTTCCACATCATTATTTCTCATATTTAGATACACAATAGATCTTGCCATTTTTTCTTTTTTTTTTCATATCATATATTATATAATATAAAAGTCTTTGGCGCTGTAAAGTAAAAAAAGGCATGCTCAGTAGGAAAGATGCATCTTTTTACTTTTTTAAAATTTAACTTAAAATAAAGGTAGAAAATCTTATCTATCGGATTGTTGTACATTTTAATTTGCCTTAGGAATTTCATGTACAAATACAAGCGGTTTTTCTTTTTAAATACATCTACATATGCATCTGATCATCTATCATATATGTATTAGTCTTATGTGTTACAATATAACAATATATAAATAAAGAAATAAAAAAAAGAAGGAGGATTTTCAATGCGAGATCTAAAAACATATCTCTCCGTGGCACCGGTACTAAGTACTTTATGGTTCGGATCTTTAGCAGGTCTATTGATAGAAATCAATCGTTTTTTCCCGGATGCGTTAACATTCCCCTTTTTTTCATTCTAGTTATTGACATGGTAAGGGGTAACGAAGATTAGAGATAGAATCCACTATCTGTGACTAATCCCCCGCCCTTTCTCCCTTTGACCTTATATTCGAAAAGGGAGAAAGAAAAATGGATTCAACCTCAGCAAAGCTTGGGCTCAAGCTCGAATTTCAAATTCAATTTTAAAATAAATAAAATAAGAGGGAGAACGGAAATTTAAATGTGGGTCTAGGGCAAAAGTCTCATACACGAGACTTAAATGAAATACTGTACTGTGATTAGAAATATAGTTAGAAATCATTGGATTACGTATTCTTTATTATACTGAATACTGAATTAGATTTTCTATTAATATTTCTTTGATTTTCTATTAATATTTAATATTATTCTTATTGTATTGATATTCCTCTATTTACTGCAACGAAATTTTTTTAAGTGTATTTCGAGTTAGCAATTTCGATTATTATTATAATTTTCTTTCTCTCCGCTTCGGGTCGAAAATGAAAGAGTTGCTTGAATAAAAAATTCAAACACAAAAAAAGGGGGTTCATGGCCAAGGGTAAAGATGTCCGAGTAAGCGTTATTTTGGAATGTACTAGTTGTGTCCGAAAGAATGTTAATAAGGAATCAAGGGGTATTTCCCGATATATTACTCAAAAGAATCGACACAACACACCCAGTCGATTGGAATTGAGAAAATTCTGTCCCTATTGTTACAAACATACAATTCATGGAGAGATAAAGAAATAGATCGAACCGAACGTCTGTGTATCACCTTTTGAAGGAAGAGTACAAAAGGACATCTATTATACATATATTTCATTATATGCATTTACCTTTTAAAAAAATTATAAGAAAAATGTAATAAACATACATATTATTATATGCAATAGATAATAATTATTAATATTAAAAAAAATTATATAGAATTTAAATTTTATTTTAAATACTAAATAATCTAAAATCTAAATAATTAAATAATAATTAAATAATAATAAAATAATATTAATATGATATTAATATTAGAAAATTATATTATATATATAATAATATATAAAATATAAATTATATAATAATATATAAATATATAAAAACCAAACTAGAAACTATATTCTATATAATATAAGCGTATAAATAAATAGAACATACAAATAAATAGAACATATATAATATAAAATAAACAAATTCAAATTAAAGAAAAGAAAATAATAAAAAAACCAAATCCTATTTTTCATTTTTTTTAGATCCGACCGAAATAGGATTTTCGGTAGAATATTATTTATATTATAAGGAATAAACTAAACAAAACATGGATAAATCCAAGCGATCTTTCCTTAAATCTAAGCGGCCTTTTCGTAGGCGCTTGCCCCCGCTCCAATCGGGGGACCGAATTGATTATAGAAACATGAGTTTAATTAGTCGATTTATTAGTGAACAGGGAAAAATATTATCTAGGCGCGTGAATAGATTGACTCTGAAACAACAACGATTAATTACTATTGCTATAAAACAAGCTCGTATTCTATCTTTGTTACCCTTTCTTAATAATGAGAAACAATTTGAAAGAGCCAAGTTGGCCGTTAGAACTACGGGTTTTCGAGGTTTTCGAACAAAAAAACAATAGCTCTTTATTCAATTCAATTGATGTTTTGTTCGAAAAAATCCGATAATCCGGATTTGATTGTTGTCTCGGAAGAAAAATCGAGGAAGAAGAAATCTTTTTTTTATTGAATGGCTTTGTTCATTGTTCATTTTGACTACTTTATTGTTATTGTAATTGTATTTTATATTTTATTTTATCGGACTAATTTCATTTCTATTCTATCTTCCCTTCCCGGAGTTCCTTCTCCGGGGAACTTTGTTTAAATCATTTCGGGTGCTTCTTTCCAATCTTCTTTTTTTATGATCTCATTGGAAATACTATAAAGACAATTCCTATTTAATATAGCTATTTGTGCAAGTATTTTACGATTAAGAATCAACTGTCTCTTGTACAGATCGTGTATAAATTTACTATAATTATAGTATACGCCTATTTCTGTTTCGCGAATTGCTGCGTTTATCCGAGTAATCCACAAACGACGAAAATCTCTCTTTTTCCTATCTCTATCTCGATGAGCCGAAAACAAAGCTCTTATTTTCTGTTGAGCAATAGTACGAATAGTTTTTGAATGAGCCCCTCGAAAGCTTGATACAAATAAACGCATTTTTTTTCTACGTCTCCGAGCTATATATCCTCGTCTAACTCTGGTCATTGAATAAATGAAACTTTGCTAAATAATTAATTTTTTTTCTTTCTTTGAGTTATTCTTTTTTCCCCGCCGGGTATATTAATAACAAAACGGATTTTTCCAATGTATAAAAAGAATTCCAATGGCTTTTGCTACTATAACCTTCCCGACCACGATTTTTTTCTTTTTTTTTCTAGGCATTTCGCCTCAACTCAAAATGAAATAAAAATAAATAAGAAATTGGATTGATACTAGGTATCAAAAAGAAAAACGTAGTAAATCGAGATGAATAAAGAAATAGTGGGTTCCTTCGTTTCTATGGTTATTTCTTAAACGGTGAGGTCCTCTCTATACACCGGAGCCCTTTACTTCGTTTAGTAAAGTTATTGGTAACTTGTACAATTCAAAATCTTTGGCTCTACCCATGAATTATCCAGTAATAGGTCTTTCACAACGAGATCCGCCTATACAGTAACGGTATTTAATTTGGAAGGTTAGCTGGATAGCTGACCCTGTTAGTCCGTTTTGCAAAAATGGGAGCATAATCTTTTTTCTTTTAAAATAGTACTTTCCCGCTTAATGTATAGCATTTGCTACCAATGGGAACTTGCTTCTCATCTTAAATTGAGCTGATTGGGGTTACAGCAAGGGAAACCATAAATTTCGTACACAATAGACGGATATGATAGATCTTTTTTTCGATAGTGACCAAAGTTCTTCCATTTTATCCTATTCACTGGTAATGATCATTGATACTGGAAAATTTATTTCTTTTGTTGGCCCAGCTCATAATCTAAACGAGTCGCACATACACCCTAGTACATGTTCCTCGGCGCTGAGGACATCCCCGAAGAGCGGGGGATTTCGTGACGTTTCTGATTGGCTGTCTTGTGTTTCTAATAAGCTGTTTAATAGTTGGCATGCTGAATCATTTACATTACATAAGGGACTGGTTTAGATCAATCCTAACCTGATGATTATGAATTTTTTCTAGTTAATATAATATAATATTAAAAACCTAGTAAAGTAAAAAGATAAAATATCAATTTGCGAATTTGACTACTTCTACTCCTTCCATTTTTCCTTCTTTACTATTTCTACTCCTTCATTCGCTATAAGATCAATAATTCCGTGAGCTTGGGCTTCTGTTGCTGACATAAAAACATCCCTTTCCAGGTCTTCGGTTAGAACCCACAAGGGTTGGCCTGTTCTTTGTGCATAAACCTTTGTGAGGGTTTCTCGCAAAGTCAATAGTTCTTCCGCTTCCATCATACATTCTCCCGTTGATCCCTCATGAAAAGAACTAGCAGGTTGATGAATCATTACCCTGATGGTATAACAAAAAGAGGGTTCCTCTATCTCGCATGATGAGGCGAAGACAAAAGATAGAGAATAACAATAAACTTGAACAACCGTACGTGCATCTTTTGCGCATTGCATACGGCTCGACAATGGAATTTACTTTTCTCTTCCATCGAAGAAAGATAGAATCGATCAGATCACGATCAGTAAATCATCCAATTACCACCCTTCTTTTCGTGAGTTCAAAATACTATGATGGCTCCGTTGCTTTCTATATTAATTTCGTTCATTTCGTCTGTAATTCAGCAATCCCAAAGTTTCTTTTTGATCCGAAATAAGGAATTTTTTTTTATTTTCGTACTCTTTCAAACATAAATATTGTTAGGATTAAGAGTCTTTTAATATAAAAATAAAAAAGTTTGTGACGCTGAAATGGACTCCGGATAAATAAAAAAATCGGGAATACCCTTTATCTCATACTCCTCTCTCGATACATAATCTAATATTTTGAAAAAAAAAACTAAAAAAATTTTGCATATCGAATTCAAAGTGCCATGCTATTTTTACTATTTTTACTTAACACTACTTAACTTAATATATATTGATATTTCTTATGGTGAAGGCATAGTCTTTTTTTTTTTCTTTCAAATAAAAAACTCATTGGCGCCAACCAAAGCCAAGCGTGAGGGAATGCAAAACGTTTGGTAATTTCTCCTCCGACCAGGATAAAAGATCCCATTGAAGCGGCTATTCCCATGCATATTGTATATACATCTGGTAGCACAAGTTGCATAGCATCAAAAATAGCTATTCCGGGTAATACCCATCCGCCAGGACAATTTATAAACAAATACAAATCCTGGGTCTGATCCTCTATACTGAGATATACGATAAGACCAACAAGGTAATTCGAGATCTCGGTCGTAATCTCTTGGGTTAAAAAAAGTAATCTTGCTCGATAAAGTCGGTTGATTAGGGTAAAATTGTATCCCTTAGGAACCGTACATGCACCTTTTGATGCATACGGTTCAAAAAATTTTTAAAAAGAAAAAAATCAATGTGTAGATTACTGCCCTCTTCTTTTTGGATAGCAGTTCGTTCTTTCTAACTTCTAATGATGGGGATTTGTCTTCTATTTTTCAATAAATATGAGTTTTTCATCGTTTCCTTATTTTTACTATAACTATAAATATATAACTATATATTATTTATAGAAATATATATATTATTTGATTTATAGAAATATATATATTATTTATAGAAATATAGAAATTAGAATTCTATATTATATATAATATAGATATAGAAAGAAAAAAAAAGATAATATAATGATAATATAGTAAATTAAAAAGATAATATAGAAGACTCCATATCTAGATACAAATCCATATCTAGATACAAAATAGAACAAAGGAATCATATTAATATGCAAATTAAAAATAAAAAAATCATAAATAGTAAAACAATAAAGAAATAGTATTAGTATAGTTATAGTATAGTAAGAGGTAAACTTTTCGAACTAACTGCTCGTTGATTTATTGTTTCATCGAGATCGAATGCAAACCACGATGTCATTTTCTTGTTCTTGAAGGGGCCTCTTTAATTCTTTTAGGTTTATGCTCTACTCCGGGTAAAAATCTGCTCGATTTTGATTTGCACATATAGGTCAAATGCGTCTAATACCGCTTCTTTTTGTTTTGCTAAGATTTCCTTTTTTCATTCAGTTCATGCCTTTGCCAAGTTGGATATTCGACATATTGCATTCATCTATTCTATGCGAGTGATTAAGGTTCAGATGATTCCTATATCTATTCCATTTATAATTTGAAAATGAAAATAGGAATAATTTTTGATACAAGCAGTAATTATCGATATATTACCAATTGGGATTTGTTTAAACGGAGCCTGGATACTTCATGTCATTTTATTGGTTCAACCAAGCCAACCATAAATTATTCTAATTGATACTATTAGTCTGAATCCCCCTCCAAATGGATCTAGTTGGACTTCACGCTCCAAATTTTTGATGATTCAATCAATCTTTGTTGGGCGAAGGGAAGGATATCTCGATCGGGGAAGAGAACGGGGAAAGCCCATATGACCCAATATATCTGACAAGTCGCACTATACGTCAACCCAAGTTGCATCTTCGTCTCCCGGAATTCGAAAGGGTACTTTTGGAACACCAATAGGCATTAACTGACAGAAAAAAGAATTAAGTACTATATTTCACTTTGATATGGAAACGTAATAATCGGGCTATTCTCTTCATAATATCAACCTTTATCATATATTATGTCTAGAATACACATTAGAAAAGGTCATAAAAGACGATAGAATGACTAAAGGAAAATTCTTACGAATAGAGCCTTCCAAGGATCAACAAGTATGGCGGCGTTTGCTCATAGAAAAAGGTATCAACCCCCATTGCGTATTGGTACTTATCGGGTATAGAATAGATCTGCTTCTCTTTGTTCCTACAAACATAATTGTTCCATTATTACCAATAGAATAGAACAAATATTAACCCTTGCTTCGAGATAATCCACTGAACAGGGGTCCATTTATAGTCATAGTCTTTTCCAATGCAATAAAGTTACATAGTGTCTATTTTGATTTGATAAAGGGGTATTTCCATGGGTTTGCCTTGGTATCGTGTTCATACCGTCGTATTGAATGATCCTGGTCGGTTGATTTCTGTCCATATAATGCATACGGCTCTGGTTGCTGGTTGGGCCGGTTCGATGGCTCTATATGAATTAGCAGTTTTTGATCCCTCTGATCCCGTTCTTGATCCAATGTGGAGACAGGGTATGTTCGTTATACCCTTCATGACTCGTTTAGGAATAACTAATTCCTGGGGTGGTTGGAGTATTACAGGGGGGACGGTAACGGATCCCGGTATTTGGAGTTATGAAGGTGTGGCCGGGGCACATATTGTGTTTTCTGGCTTGTGCTTTTTGGCAGCTATTTGGCATTGGGTATATTGGGATCTAGAAATTTTTTGTGATGAACGTACAGGAAAACCTTCATTAGATTTGCCTAAGATTTTTGGAATTCATTTATTTCTTTCCGGGGTGGCTTGTTTTGGTTTTGGCGCATTTCATGTAACAGGCTTGTACGGTCCTGGAATATGGGTGTCTGATCCTTATGGACTAACTGGAAAAGTCCAGGCAGTAAATCCCGCATGGGGCGTAGAAGGTTTTGATCCTTTTGTGCCAGGGGGAATAGCCTCGCATCATATTGCAGCAGGGACATTGGGCATATTAGCGGGCTTATTCCATCTTAGTGTTCGCCCGCCCCAACGTCTATACAAAGGATTACGTATGGGTAATATTGAAACCGTCCTTTCCAGCAGTATCGCTGCTGTCTTTTTTGCAGCTTTTGTAGTTGCCGGAACTATGTGGTATGGTTCAGCAACGACTCCGATCGAATTATTTGGTCCCACTCGTTATCAATGGGATCAGGGATACTTTCAGCAAGAAATATATCGAAGAGTTAGTGCTGGGCTGGCCGAAAATCAAAGCTTATCAGAAGCTTGGTCGAAAATTCCTGAGAAATTAGCCTTTTATGATTACATTGGCAATAATCCGGCAAAGGGAGGATTATTCAGGGCAGGTTCAATGGACAATGGGGATGGAATAGCTGTTGGATGGTTAGGACACCCAATATTTAGAGATAAAGAAGGACGTGAGCTCTTTGTACGTCGTATGCCTACTTTTTTTGAAACATTTCCAGTCGTTTTGATAGACGGAGATGGAATTGTTAGAGCCGATGTTCCTTTTAGAAGAGCAGAATCGAAGTATAGCGTCGAACAAGTAGGTGTAACTGTTGAGTTCTATGGTGGCGAACTCAATGGAGTGAGTTATAGTGATCCTGCTACTGTGAAAAAATATGCTAGACGTGCTCAATTGGGTGAAATTTTTGAATTAGATCGTGCTACTTTGAAATCGGATGGTGTTTTTCGTAGTAGTCCAAGGGGTTGGTTTACTTTTGGACATGCTTCCTTTGCCCTGCTCTTCTTCTTCGGACATATTTGGCATGGGGCTAGAACCTTGTTCAGAGATGTTTTTGCTGGTATTGACCCAGATTTAGATGCTCAAGTAGAATTTGGAGCATTCCAAAAACTAGGAGATCCAACTACAAGAAGACAAGCAGTCTGATACAAAATTGCTTTTGTATTTTTCGTCTTTCTTTTTGTGATTTGATTTGACATTGGGGATCAGAGAAATCTTGATTTAATCATTACCCTTTCGTTGACTCTTTCTTTATCAGGGAAATAATCCCCAATAAACAGGTATGGAAGCTATAATTGTAAACCACAATCGAATCTATGGAAGCATTGGTTTATACATTTCTATTAGTCTCGACTCTAGGGATAATTTTTTTCGCTATCTTTTTTCGAGAACCGCCTAAAGTTCCAACTAAGAAATGATTTTTCATTATCTCCGTTGAAGTAATGAGCCTCCCAATATTGAATGAATTTTGGGAGGCTCATTACTTCAACTAGTCCCCGTGTTCCTCGAACGGATCTCTTAGTTGTTGAGAGGGTTGCCCAAAAGCGGTATATAAGGCGTACCCGGTAAAACTTACAAGTAAACCAGATATAAAGATGGCGACTAGGGTTGCTGTTTCCATTCTTATATAAATTCAAGACCGCAATGGATCTCTGATAAGATCCTTTATTTACAAGGGAATGGTATACAAAGTCAACAGATCTCAATGAATACAATCGGATTTATGGCTACACAAACCGTTGAGAGTAGTTCTAGGTCTCGTCCAAGACAAACTACGGTAGGGGCTTTATTGAAACCATTGAATTCGGAATATGGTAAAGTAGCTCCTGGATGGGGAACTACTCCTTTGATGGGTGTCGCAATGGCTTTATTTGCAGTATTCCTATCTATTATTTTGGAGATTTATAATTCTTCCGTTTTACTGGATGGAATTTCAATGAATTAAATCCACAAGAACTACTAAGTTCGAGCTTTTCAATACAAAGTAAAGTGAAATTTCAGGTTTCCGATTTATAACCCCGTTGGTAGTTCGATCGCGGAATTTCTTTCTTTCTGTATTTCCGGAATATGAGTGTGTGACTTGTTATAATTGATCCTATTGATAATACAGAGAATGAGTCTGTCATCTTATCTTGATAGAGATGGTTCTACCTCGTCGGATACTCATCCTAGTATCTGGAACACGGGATATTATGAAATAGATCAAGAAATATTTGAACTATGATTCATACTTAATATTCAGACCTTGTGACCGGATTCTAAAAAATTTTCAACGAATTATAAATAGTTATAAATTGAAAGATTTTTCTTTCTGTTTATGCTTATTTTGACCAAAAAGTAAATTCTTTCGTATTTTGAGTCATTATACCTATTGATTGAATAAGTGATGATCCAATAGTTCTTACTCAGGGAATCTTTGGGCTTGGGGTTTTTATTGAATCATCGTGGTTCTAGTATGAATCTGGGGTTTCAATTTTTTAATTTTTAATTTTTAATTTTTAATTTATAGGGTCTTAACAAGAGAAATTCCTATCAATAAGAAAAAACAATAGTTAAAGCCGGATTACACACAACTAACAAATCAAAGAAAAAATAGGGAAAGAGAAGATTCAAGAGGCCTGTAGTAACAATAAGAAGAGCCGACTTGATATTTTGGCATTATCACCACAAAGAAGAACTTTCGTATTTTTAATGCTTCGTATCTTCACTTCCGAGAAGATTAAATCGAAGGAGTAAGATATTTCTATTACATATGCGTTGGGCGCAGTATTTGTGTGTTTCTGCTTGAGCTGTACGAGATAAAATTCTCATATACGGTTCTCAGAGGGGGAGTCCCCCCGGTTTACCTATCTCAATAAAGTCTATGATTGGTTCGAAGAACGTCTCGAGATTCAGGCGATTGCAGATGATATAACTAGTAAATATGTTCCTCCTCATGTCAACATATTTTATTGTCTAGGCGGAATTACCCTTACTTGTTTTTTAGTGCAAGTAGCTACGGGGTTTGCTATGACTTTTTACTATCGTCCAACTGTTACTGAGGCGTTTGCTTCTGTTCAATACATAATGACTGAAGCTAATTTTGGTTGGTTAATCCGATCAGTTCATCGGTGGTCGGCAAGCATGATGGTTCTAATGATGATACTGCACGTATTTCGTGTGTATCTCACCGGTGGATTTAAAAAACCTCGAGAATTGACTTGGGTTACAGGTGTAGTTCTGGCTGTATTGACCGCGTCTTTTGGTGTAACTGGTTATTCCTTACCTTGGGACCAAATAGGCTATTGGGCGGTCAAAATTGTAACAGGCGTACCTGAAGCTATTCCGATAATAGGATCGCCTTTGGTAGAGTTATTACGCGGAAGTGCTAGTGTGGGACAATCCACTTTGACTCGTTTTTATAGTTTACACACCTTTGTATTGCCTCTTCTTACTGCTGTATTTATGTTAATGCACTTCCTAATGATACGTAAACAGGGTATTTCTGGTCCCTTATAGAGAAGCTTATAGAGAAGATAGATCATAGATCTTTGTAATCAATCATTTATCACTTGGGGAAGGAACAATAGTATTTCATTGCTACAAATATGTCTTATTAAAATGAATAAGACATGTTTTTGGA